ACTGGCATAACATCTACGATTGGATTCAAAAAAGCATAGGCTTCGGGCAATTTGCCGAAGAAAAAACTACTCGAATAAAGGGCAGAATTAATACAAATACAGATCAAACTAACGATATTAAGCATAACAGACGTTTTGTTCTTGGAGATAATTGCATTTTGATTGAGTTTTTGATATGAGGAAAAAGGAAGAACCTAAGTAAGGTAGACAAAAAATCCTTCTTTTTTCTTTACACCCACCCAATCAAAAATCCTTCAATTCTCAAAGGAGAATAGAAGAAATGATACTTTCATACAATATCTTAATTGAATTCTATGTAATGATCAATAAATTCAAAGTTGAATTCTATATCTATATGTATCAAAATACTAGTACCAATGTGTTCTATAGATATAGAGATTTTTGGACTGGAGTTGACAAAGAACCAATACCAATATTATTGTTTTTTGGTGTAGATTAGAAATTGAAATGGGGCGTGGCCAAGCGGTAAGGCAACGGGTTTTGGTCCCGCTATTCGGAGGTTCGAATCCTTCCGTCCCAGCGCATATCCATTTTTTATCCTCTATTATTCCCCTAGAAAGAAGTAAGGGGTTGGATAAGAGTTAATCCATATTAATATAAATTTAAATATCTGTGTCTCTTTGAATCTCATTAACAAACGATCAAGTTCCGTAACATAGTTCTATATGATATGGAGCCAATGTTTTTTCGTTGAATCTCACTTTATTTAAGTATTTTGTGTTTTACTCTAATGAAAAATTGGAAATTTATGTAACGATTGAGGCAGGGGTGATTTATCTTATCCTTTGATTTTATTCACTTTATGACAAGAGGCGATTATGGAAATAGTACTCAATCCCATTTTAAACAAAATACATATCATAGAATCATCTAAAATGAAGAGATGTTTATACGGTATGTATCGTTCTATTTCAATTAAAAAGATTTTGGTTTTTGTGAAAACCATTTGTGATCCCTTAAATGATTGAAACTGAAATTCAATATTCTAGAATATCTATAATAATGACAGCTCTTCCGTCTATATGATAGATAGGAAAACTCCTCCCTATTTTTTTTGATTTTCGATTTTCATTTTCGTAATCAGATGAAAAGAATAAAGGTTCAAATCTCAACTTGCATCATTTTTTATACATCTTATGAACAAAAAAATGGATTTCTTTCTTTGATCTTTGATCTCTTTATCTATTTTAAATGAAATCAGTGATGAGTCAATTAAAAAAGAACGGCCCGTTTTTCTATGAAGATCAAACGTGATACTTATTGTCCAATTTTCGTCAAATTAAATAATGATGTCTAAATAGGAAACTTTTTCAATTTCAATTCAAAATTATTTGAATAACTTTTTTGAATGATTCCCAAGATTTTTGGTACTCAAAAAGTAGGAAATTGTTTAATCTATCCTATTGAATCACTTGAAGATGCAGATTCAATAAGTGATTTGTTTATATATTTCTTGCTATTATCTATATAGTAGTAATGTATGTTAAAGATGCTGTCTAAGACTTTTTTTCAGAAAAATCGTTTCACATATCATATATAGAAGAAGAAGTCTAGATTACAATGTCTATGGACAGCTGAACCAATGACTATTCATGATTCCATAATTGAATCAATTCCATACCGGTTCCAAATTAGAGGGAATGTTATGGTAAAACTTCGTTTGAAACGATGTGGTAGAAAGCAACGCGCGACTTGAAGGACAGGATCCGTTGTGGATTTTTACATCCACCATTTTCGATTTATCTAGGAATGAGAGTGCTCTTGGCTCGACATTGTTTGTTCTGTTATACTTGAACCCTTCATTTTTTGTTGGGTTCTAAATAGTCCACGATGGAGCTCGAGTAGAAACGATTAATTCATTTCTCGGGGGTAAGGATCTAGGGTTAATGCCAATCAATCAATTGGAACAACTTCGTAAATGTATCTTCCATATACAGGAATAGAAAGGATTCAATTCGAGCAAGTTTCCACTTCAAAAGCAAAACTTGTTGGAATTGATCAAACTCTTTCGATTCAAAGTGTATCACGGGGGAATCCACTATCCATAGGATTCTTCGCTAGAAAGAAATCAAAAAAGGGTATGTTGCTGCCATTTTGAAAGGATTAAGAAACACCGAAGTGATGTCTAAACCCAATGATTTAAACTAAGGATAAAGGATCAAAAAACAAGAAACACCTTTTATAATTGTAATTGGCTTAATAGTCTCAATAACTAGATCCAACTAAAGAATCTAAATAGAGAGCTAAACAAAAGAGGGGTAAAGACCACTCAATAAATGAAATTGACTAAAGATTTTTCCTTTGAGCTATTTGAGAGTTATACAACTTGAGTTATGAGTACGATGAATTATGAGTACGAATGGTTTCTTTTGAGTTTCAGGAAGAAAAAAGTCTAATTGATTTGATAGGCTCATTTGGCATCTAAGTCATTAGAATTGCATACATAGACAAAGCTTCGAGTCAAATCATTTTTTCTTGAGCCGTACGAGGAGAAAACTTCCTATACGGTTCTAGGGGGGTATTGTTCATTCACATCTATCCCAATGAGCTGTCTATCGAATCGTTGCAATTGATGTTCGATCCCGAAGAGAAGGAAAAGATCTTAGAAAAGTGGGCTTTTATGATCCAATGAAGAATCAAACTTATTTAAATGTTCCTCTTATTCTATATTTCCTTGAAAAAGGTGCTCAACCTACAGGAACTGTTCAGAATCTTTTAAAGAAAGCGGAAGTTTTTAAGGAACTTCCATCTAATCAAATGAAATTCAATTAAAGAAATACCGGGGGGGTAGCGACTTGTATATAACTTTGTATAATTTTTATATACTTGTTTTTTTGATCCCCCCTTTTTCACTGTATTCTTTTCTCAACATTTATATTGACAACAATGTATCGAACAAATATAATTCATCGTAATAAGTGAACCGGGTCTATTTATTTCCGTACCATAACTTTATCAATTTTTCCAATTCTATATATTTTTTTTCTTTCATCTGAGAATTTCTTGTATTTTCATTTAATCAATTCATTTTTATGTTTCGAATCCATTAGAGAATCTGTTTTTTTAGATTTGTTAGTGTAATGGTTTGATTAACTCGTATAATCTCCTTTCTCTTTGTTTAAATGGAATTCAATGGATTTTGATTCTATCTAAAATCCTTTGTTGCTGAAATTTTCTTTAATCTATATTTTCTTTGGGTTGCTAACTCAACGGTAGAGTACTCGGCTTTTAAGTGCGGCTAGAATCTTTTACACATTTGGATGAAGTGAGGAATTCGTCCATACCATTGGTAAAGTTTGGAAGACCACGACTGATCCTGAAAGGGAATAAGTGGAAAAAATAGCATGTCGTATCAACGGAGAGTTCTGAGGATATTTCGTTTTTATCAGATGGGTATAAAACCCTGTTCGAACTCTTGGAACGGAACAAAATCAAGTTGGGTCGAATGAATAAATGGATAGAGGCCCTGCGGCTTCAATTAATTATCAAAAAAAAAAAAAGAAAAAGCAACCAGCTTCTGTTCTTAATTTGAATAATTTCCCGATCTAATTAGACGTTAAAAATGGGTTAGTGCCTGATACGGGAGCTTCTCCCCCCGCCAGTGGATTCTATGTTTTTTTAATGAATCCTAACTATTGGCATTCTCTATTATGGAATGGAGATGTGTGTGTAAAAGAAACAGTATATTGATAATGAAAGTTTTTTCCGAAATCAAAAGAGCGATTAGATTTAAAAAATAAAGGATTTCTAACCATCTTGTTATCCTATAACATAGACGAATTAAATGAAATGAATGGAAAAAGAGAGGGTAGAGAATCTGTTGATAAGTTTACCTGTTTCCGCGGTATCTATTTAGAATACCTTGTTTTGACTGTATCGCATTATGTATCATTTGATAACCCCCAAACCTTCTACCTTTGATTCAAATCAAATTCCATTTCAAATGGAGGAAATCCAAAGATATTTACAGCGGAAGAGATCTCAACAACAAGATTTCCTATATCCACTTATCTTTCAGGAGTATATTTATGCATTTGCTCATGCTCGTGGTTTCAGTCGATCGATTTTGTCGGAAAATCCGGGTTATGACAATAAATCCAGTTTACTGCTTGTGAAACGGTTAATTACTCAAATGTATCAACAGAATCATTTTCTTATTTGTCCTAATGATTCTAACCAAAATATATTTTTGGCACGTAATAAGAATTTGTATTCTCAAATCATACCGGAGGGGTTTGCTTTTATTGTGGAAATTCCATTTTCTCTAAGATTAATATCTTGTCTAGAAGTTAAAAAGATAGTAAAATCTCAGAATTTACGATCAATTCATTCAATATTTCCCTTTTTAGAGGACAATTTTTCACATTTCAATTTTGTGTTAGATGTACTAATACCCCACCCTGTCCATGTAGAAATCTTGGTTCAAACTCTTCGCTATTGGTTAAAAGATGCCTCTTCTTTGCATTTATTACGATTCTTTCTCAACGAGTATTGTAATTGGAATAGTTTTATTTTGCCAAAGAAAGACGGTTCCTCTTTTTCAAAAAGAAATCAAAGATTATTCTTATTCTTATATAATTCTCATGTATGGGAATATGAATCCATTTTCGTCTTTCTACGTAATCAATCTGCTCATTTACGATCAACATCTTCTGGAGTTCTTCTTGAACGAATCTATTTCTATGGAAAAATGGAACGTCTTGTGAACGTCTTTGTTAAGGTTAAGGATTTTCGGTCGAACTCCAGGTTGATCAAGGAACCTTGCATGCATTATATTAGGTATCAAAGAAAATCCATTCTGGCTTCAAAAGGGATGTCACTTTTCATGAATAAATGGAAATGTTACCTTGTCACTCTTTGGCAATGGCATTTTTCGCTGTGGTTTCAGCCAAGAAGGATTTATATAAACCAATTAGCCAATCATTCCTTTGAATTCTTGGGCTATGTTTCAAGCGTGCGGATGAACCCTTCAGTGATAC